TTATTGGCAGAACAACGAAAAATTGATTCAGAAAGTCAAGCAAAATCTTTGAAATTTGTATTCGATATAATTACAATTGATCCAAATGATCAAACAACAACTAGAAATGAATCTATTGGAATAGAAGAAATCAGTAAAAAGGTTCCTCGATGGTCATATAAATTGACCAGTGTTCTAGAAGAACAGGAGGAAGAAAATGAGGAAAAATTGACGGAAGATCATGAAATTCGTTCAAGAAAAGCCAAACGTGTGGTAATTTATACTGATAATGAGAATAATACCAATTCTATTACTAATACGAATAATACTAGTAATACTGATCAAGCGGAAGAGGTGGCTTTGATACGCTACTCACAACAATCGGATTTTCGTAGGGATATAATAAAAGGATCCATGCGTACTCAAAGACGTAAAACAGTTACTTGGGAAATGTTTCAAGCAAATGTGCATTCCCCACTTTTTTTGGATCGAATAGACAAAACATTTTTTTTTTCTTCTTTTGATATCTCTGAAATGATGAATCTCATTTTTAGGAATTCGGTCGAGAGAGAACCGGAATTGAAAATTTCCAATTTTGAGGAGGAAGAGACAAAAGAAAAGAAAAAAAAAAACGAGGAGAAAAAAGAGGAAAATGAACGTATAGCAATATCAGAAACTTGGGATAACATTATATTTGCTCAAGCAATAAGAGGTTTGATGTTAGTAACCCAATCCTTTCTTAGAAAATACATTGTATTGCCTTCATTGATAATAGCTAAAAATATTGGCCGTATGTTATTATTCCAATTCCCCGAGTGGTCTGAGGATTTGAAGGAATGGAATAGAGAAATGCATGTTAAATGCACCTATAATGGTGTTCAATTATCGGAAACAGAATTTCCCAAAGATTGGTTAACAGACGGTATTCAGATAAAGATTCTATTTCCTTTCCTTCTTAAACCTTGGCGAAGATCTAAAATACGATCTCATCATGGAGATCCAATGAAAAAAAAAGGAAAAAAAGCAAATTTTTGTTTTTTAACAATTTGGGGAATGGAAGCAGAAGTTCCTTTTGGTTCTCCCCGAAAACGACCTTCTTTTTTTGAACCCATTTCTAACGAACTCCAAAAAATAATTAAAAAAATAATTAGAAAAGTCAAAAAGAATTTTTTTTTCGTTCTAAAAGTTTTTAAAGAAACAAAAAGATGGGTTATCAAAATAGTTCTAGTTATAAAACAAAAAATGAAGGGACTTGAAAAAATAAACCCCATTTTCTTATTTGAATTGAGGAAGGTAAAAATATATAAACCGAATGAAAATGTAAGAGATTCTAAAATAAATAATAAGATTATTCACGAATCAACCATTCGAATTCGATCCATGAATTGGGCAAATTACTCACTCATAGAAAAAAAAATAAAGGATCTTTCTGATAGGACAGTCATAATCAGGAATCAAATAGAACTAGAACGAATCACAAAAGACAAGAAAAAAATAGTTCTAACTTGTGATGATAAAAAATCAGAATCAAAGAAACATATTTTGCAGATATTTAAAAGAAAAAAGATCCGATTTATACGTAAATTAAATTTTTTTATGAAATCATTCATTGAAAAAATATGCATAGATATCTTTCTACGTATGATTACTACTTTTAGGATCAATGCACAATTTATCTTTGGATCAACAAAAAAAATTATCGCAAAATCGATTTACAACGATGAAACAAATCGAGAAGGAATTGATGAAACAGATCAAAATACAATGAACTTTATTTCGACTATAAAAAAATCGTTTTATAATACTAATATCAGTAATTATAATACTAATATCAGTAATAATAATTCAAATATTTATTATTATAATTATGATTTATCCTCCTTGTCCCAAGCATATGTATTTTACAAATTATCACAAACCCAATTACTTAACAAGTATCACTTGAGATCTGTACTTCAATATCCCAGGACCCATTCTTTTATTAAGGATAAAATCAAGGATTATTGTATGACACGAGGAATATTTGATTCCAAATCAAAGCAAAAGAAAATTTATAAGTCTGGAAAAAATGAATGGAAAAACTGGTTAAAGGACCATTATCAATACAATTTATCTCAGACAAAATGGTCTCGATTAGTACCTCAAAAATGGCGAAATAGAATCAACCAACGTTCCACGATTCAAAATAAAAACTCAATTAAATTTGATTCACATAAAAAAGAAAAAGACCAATTAATTCATTACATGAAACAAAATTACTATGCGGTGGCAGTGGATTCATTGACGAGTCAAAAAGAAAAATTTAAAAAACACTACAGATATTCTCTTTTATCACATAAATATATGAATTATGGGAATAGGAAGGACTCATACTCATATATTTATGAATCAACATTACAAGTAAAAGGAGACCAAGAAATTCCATACAATTTCAATACACTGAAACCCGAATCATTTTATGTATTGGTAAGTATAGCTATTAGTAATTATCTAGAAAAGGAATATATTATTGCTACACATAAAAATCTGGATAGAAAATATTTTGATTGTAGAATTCTCCATATTTGTCTTAGAAAAAATATCGACATTGAGACCTGGACCAATACGCATATCAGCACCAAAACTGAGAAAAATACTAAGACTGAAAACAAAATTATTAAAAAATTGAAAAAAAAAGATATTTTTTCTCTTACAATTCATCAAGGAATTAAACCATCCCATCAAAAAAAACACTTTTTTGATTGGATGGGAATGAATCAAGAAAAGGTTTATCGTACCATATCAAATCTGGAACCCCGGTTCTTCCCAGAATTTGTGTCACTTTTTGATGCATATAAGATTAAACCATGGATCGTACCAATCAAATTACTTCTTTTTAATTTTTATTTCTATGAAAATATTAGTCAAAAAAAAAGCATCAACATAAATCAAATAAAAAAGAAAAATCTTCAGATATCATCTAATCAAAAAGAATATCTTAAATTAGAAAATTCCAACCAAGAAAAAAACGAACAACAGGGACAAGAAAATCTTGGATCAGATCTACGAAAAAAAAACAAAAAAAAAAATGTTGAAGACAATTACGCGGGATCAGACATTAAAAAAGGTAAAAAGAAAAAACAATCCAAAAAAAAGAAGGAAGCAGAACTAGATTTCTTCCTGAAAAAATATTTCCTTTTTCAATTAAGATGGGATGACTCCTTGAATCAAAGAATGATCAATAATATCAAGGTATATTGTCTCCTACTTAGACTGATAAATCCAAGGAAAATTGCTATATCCTCGATTCAAAGAGGAGAAATGCATCTGGATGTAATGCTAATTCAGAAAGATCTAGCTCTTACAGAATTGATAAAAGGGGGAGTATTTATTATCGAACCGATTCGTTTATCTATAAAAAGGGATGGAAAATTTATTATATATCAAACCCTAGGTATTTCATTGATCGATAAAATTAAGCACCAAACTAACAGAAAATGCATAAAAAAAAGATATATTGATAAGAAGAATTTTGATAAATCCGTTGCAAGACACGGCAATATGCTTGTGGATAGAGACAAAAGTAATTATGATTTCTTTGTTCCTGAAAATATTCTATCTCCTAGACGTCGTAGAGAATTTAGAATTCTAATTTGTTTTAATTCTCGTAATTGGAATTTTGTGGATAGAAATCTAGTATTTTGCAATGAAAACAACATAAGAAACTCTGGAAAATTTTTGAATGAGGACAAGCATTTCAATACTAATACAGATACAAATAAATTTACAGATACAAATAAATTCATTAAATGCAAATTGTTTCTTTGGCCCAATTACCGATTAGAAGATTTAGCTTGTATGAATCGCTATTGGTTTAATACCAATAATGGCAATCGTTTCAGTATGTCAAGGATATATATGTATCCACGATTCATAATTTGTTAATAGTATATTTCTTATATATCTGTGATATTTTTCGGTAGATGAAAGCCGAAAGATATACATATACGCTGTATTACATTCTGATACATGACACGGATCTAATGGCGTATCAACCCAATTGGATCTAGGACAAAATCGGCAGAATCTTTTTAGGTACAAAGAAATCATTCTCTTCCATGAATGTAGAAATGTATTTTATCTTTCTTTATTTTTGTGTGTACTAGATTAAAATAACTGGCATAAAGATTATTATTTTTATTTTTCCTGATCGATTCAGTAAAGTAAAATAAATCCATGGGAAAGAAAAAAAAGATAGAAAAATTTTTTTATGATCAAAAATTCATTCATCTCAGTTATTTCACAAGAAGAAAAAGAAGAAAACAAGGGTTCTGTTGAATTTCAAGTATTAAATTTTACCAGTAAGATACGTAGACTTACTTCACATTTGGAATTGCACAAAAGAGATTTTTTATCCCAAAGAGGTCTACGAATAATTCTGGGAAAACGTCAACGGCTCCTGGCTTATTTGTCAAAGAAAAATAGAGTCCGTTATAAGAAATTAATGGATCAGTTGGATATTCGGGAGCCAAAAACTCGTTAATTTAATCGTTTGAATTTTTTTTTTAGTTATTTTATTAGATTTTTCATTTTGATGAACCTCGTTTTGAGGAATTCGTGGAATAATGAATTAAGGAAGAAAAAATATGACTATACCGACTACAAGAAAAGATCTCATGATAGTCAATATGGGTCCTCAACACCCATCAATGCATGGTGTTCTTCGACTGATCGTTACTCTCGATGGTGAAGATGTTATTGATTGTGAACCCATATTGGGATATTTACACAGAGGGATGGAAAAAATAGCGGAAAACCGAACAATTATACAATATCTTCCTTATGTAACACGTTGGGATTATTTAGCTACTATGTTCACAGAGGCAATAACGGTAAATGCACCAGAACAATTGGAAAATGTTCAAGTACCTCAGAGAGCCAGTTATATCAGAGTAATTATGCTGGAGCTGAGCCGTATAGCTTCTCATTTGTTATGGCTTGGGCCTTTTATGGCGGATATCGGTGCACAGACTCCTTTTTTCTATATTTTCAGAGAGAGAGAATTGTTATATGATTTATTCGAAGCCGCCACAGGTATGCGAATGATGCATAATTATTTCCGCATCGGAGGAGTAGCTGCTGATCTACCTCATGGCTGGATAGATAAATGTTTGGATTTCTGCGATTATTCTTTAACAGGAGTTGTTGAATATCAAAAACTTATTACACGGAATCCCATTTTTTTGGAACGAGTTGAAAGAGTGGGCATTATTGGTGGAGAGGAAGCAATAAATTGGGGTTTATCAGGACCAATGTTACGAGCTTCTGGAATCCAATGGGATCTTCGTAAGGTTGATCATTATGAGTGTTACAATGAATTCGATTGGGAAGTCCAATGGCAAAAAGAAGGAGATTCATTAGCTCGTTATTTAGTACGAATAGGTGAAATGGGGGAATCCATAAAAATTATTCAACAGGCTCTAGAAGGAATTCCTGGAGGGCCCTATGAGAATTTAGAAGTCCGACGCTTTGATAGAGCAAAAAATTCCGAATGGAATGATTTTGAATATAGATTTATTAGTAAAAAACCTTCACCCAATTTTGAATTATCGAAACAAGAACTTTATGTCAGAGTAGAAGCCCCAAAAGGAGAATTAGGAATTTATTTGATAGGGGATAATAGCATTTTCCCCTGGAGATGGAAAATTCGTCCACCCGGTTTCATCAATTTGCAAATTCTTCCTCAGCTAGTTAAAAGAATGAAATTGGCTGATATCATGACGATACTAGGTAGTATAGATATCATTATGGGAGAAGTTGATCGTTGAAATGATAATTGATACGACAGAAGTACAAGCTATCAATTCTTTTTCTACATTGGAATCCATAAAAGAAATCTATGGACTCATATGGATGTTTGTATCCATTTTTACCCTTATATTTGGAATCATAATAGGGGTACTAGTAATTGTGTGGTTAGAAAGAGAAATATCTGCAACGATACAACAACGTATTGGGCCTGAATATGCTGGTCCGTTGGGAATTCTTCAAGCTCTAGCAGATGGGACTAAATTACTTTTTAAGGAGGACCTACTCCCATCTAGAGGGGATATTCGTTTATTTAGTGTCGGACCGTCTATAGCGGTCATATCAATTCTACTAAGTTATTTAGTAATTCCTTTTGGGTACCGCCTTGTTTTAGGTGATCTCAGTATAGGTGTTTTTTTATGGATCACCATTTCAAGTATTGCCCCTATTGGGCTTCTTATGTCAGGATATGGATCGAATAATAAATATTCTTTTTCAGGTGGTCTACGAGCTGCTGCTCAATCTATTAGTTATGAAATACCATTAACTCTATGTGTGTTATCAATATCTCTACGTGTGATTCGTTGGAACATGAACTTTTACCTCTTTCCTAGAAATAAATAGAGAAAGGAGGTTGAATGTATTGAATAGATATTTTTTTTTTATTCATCGATGAGTTAAACCAGATAGTTATATGAGTGAAACAAAACAGCTTATAAATTTGCAGTAAGAAGAGAAAATCTCATTCCCTCTGTACAAGAATGAAGTTAAAGTAAACATAAGCAGCGTAAACTGTTTACCCCAAGATTGAGATTCTTTGATTAGTCATCATATCTTGAAGCGGGTGCAAAAGATCGACTGTATGGAGTTTACACTACTGCCTTGTATGTATTAACATACCGGGGATCAATCAAAAATCGGTGGACAGTTAGGAACACCAAGGTACACAAAGGATTAGTAATGGGGATAATGTAAGGTATCAAAAAAAGAGATATTTCTGCATAAAACGAATCATAATAAGGGCTTTAAGTTGGTAGAAATGATCAAGAAGTACCTCCCTACGATTCCGATCTCGAGTATGCTCCTATTCACTGATTAAAGAAATGACTATCAAGAACGAATTAATCCTTTATTTTTTTTTTCTAAATTAAATACCTTCTTCTGAGACAGAAGAACAGGAACAAAAGAAATGGAATGCAATAATCGAATGAATGAATAAAAATTTTTATAAAATAAAAAAAAAAGATCTTTATTTATTCTTTCTTTCCTATATACGTATTCATACATACGGAATTCTTATCATGATTCATGAACTAATGCCTATATATATATATATATATTGATAACGAATATTTTATTGAAAGATTAAGTTATTACCGAACAAAGAAAAATTATCATTATAAGGATGAGATCAATTCGAAAGCACTTTTTTTTCTTATTCTAGCGGACAGAATTCCATTGGTCTAATTTGGGACTCTCCGATGTATCTTTATTCGATCTATCCTCCAAAGAGGACGAAAATACCGAACCAGTCCTTACATTTATTTGTGGCCATAGAGGAGCCGTATGAAGCTGAAGTTTCATGTACGGTTTTGTAATAGCGATGGGAACAGTGATGTTATTATCGACTATGATTATCTAATAGTTCAAGTACAGTTGATATAGTTGAAGCACAGTCAAAATATGGTTTTTGGGGGTGGAATCTGTGGCGTCAACCTATAGGGTTTATTGTTTTTCTAATTTCTTCTCTAGCCGAATGTGAGAGATTGCCATTTGATTTACCGGAAGCAGAGGAGGAATTAGTAGCAGGTTATCAAACCGAATATTCAGGTATCAAATTTGGTTTATTTTATATTGCTTCTTACCTAAATCTATTACTTTCTTCATTATTTGTAACAGTTCTTTACTTAGGTGGGTGGAATTTTTCGATTCCGTACATATCTATTCCTGAACTTTTCGGAATAAATAAAATGGCCGGAGTTTTTGGAATGACAATTGGTATCTTTATTACATTAGCTAAAGCTTATTTGTTTCTGTTCATTCCTATCACAACAAGATGGACTTTGCCTAGGATAAGAATGGACCAACTATTAAATCTTGGATGGAAATTTCTTTTACCTATTTCTTTAGGTAATCTATTATTGACAACTTCTTCCCAACTTGTTTCACTATAAATAAGAAAATACGAAATAAGAAAATACGATAACGATATTCCAGATTCATAACCTCTTTCAAACAAGAGAAAGAAACATCAATTTATTCCTGGATATTTACAATATGTTCTCTATGGTGACTGGGTTCATGAATTATAGTCAACAAACAATACGAGCTGCAAGGTATATTGGTCAAAGTTTCGTAATTACCTTATCCCACACAAATCGTTTACCTATAACTATTCAATATCCTTATGAAAAATCGATCACATCAGAGCGTTTCCGTGGTCGAATCCACTTTGAATTTGATAAATGCATTGCTTGTGAAGTATGTGTTCGTGTATGCCCGATAGATCTACCCGTTGTTGATTGGAGATTTGAAAGAGATATTAAAAAAAAACAATTGCTTAATTATAGTATTGATTTTGGGGTCTGTATATTTTGTGGTAATTGTGTCGAGTATTGTCCAACAAACTGTTTATCAATGACTGAAGAATATGAACTTTCTACTTCTGATCGTCACGAATTGAATTATAATCAAATTGCTTTGGGTCGGTTACCAATGTCAATAATTGGAGATTACACAATTCAAACAGTTATGAATTCGACTCAAATCAAAATAGACAAAGATAAACCCTTTGATTCAAGAACGATTACCAATTACTAAGATTTTGTTTTGATATATAGGAATGTATCATATACAATAAAAAAAAGGGGTAACTCCCTTTCCCTTTCCTGGACCATTCAGTAAGGTCATGAAATATTTCGACTTATTTATTAATTTATCATTTTAATAATGGATTTACCTGGACCAATACATGATATTCTTGTAGTATTTTTTGGATCAGTTCTTGTATTAGGAGGTCTGGGAGTAGTATTACTTACCAATCCCATTTTTTCTGCCTTTTCGTTGGGATTGGTTCTTGTTTGTATATCCTTATTCTATATTCTATTGAATTCCTATTTTGTAGCTGCCGCACAGCTCCTTATTTATGTTGGAGCCATAAATGTCTTAATCATATTTGCTGTAATGTTCATGAATGGTTCAGAATATTCCAATGATTCCTATTTTTGGACCATTGGAGATGGGGTCACTTCACTGGTTTGTACAAGTATTCTTTTTTCACTAATTACTATTATCCCAGATACGTCATGGTACGGAATTTTTTGGACTACAAGATCAAGCCAGATTATAGAACAGGACCTAATAAGTAACATTCAACAAATTGGGATTCATTTATCAACAGATTTTTATCTTCCGTTTGAACTCATTTCCATAGTTCTTTTAGTTTCCTTGATAGGTGCAATTACTATGGCTCGTCAATAAGAAATACTTAGAATTTAATTCTAAGATTTATAAATTCTAAGATTTATAAATTCTAAATAAATAAAATAAATGGAAGGGTTTAAGGTTTTTATAAGGTTTTTATTTAATTAACCCTATCTATTGCAAATACCTTCTTTTATTCTGTAATCGTTCGATTCTAATCAATCGAATCGGTTGAATTGTTGTTCATATTGAAATGAATCGAGATTGATAAGGAGTTAGTCAATGATGTTCGAGCATGTACTTTTTTTGAGTGTCTATTTATTCTCTATCGGTATCTATGGATTGATCACAAGTCGAAAGATGGTTAGAGCACTTATGTGTCTTGAGCTTATACTCAATTCGGTTAATATCAATCTCGTAACATTTTCTGATATATTTGACAGTCGCCAATTAAAAGGCGACATTTTCTCAATCTTTGTTATAGCTGTTGCGGCTGCTGAAGCAGCTATTGGGCTAGCTATTGTTTCATCAATCCATCGTAACAGAAAATCAACTCGTATCAATCAATCGAATTTGTTGAATAATTAGTTATGATCATAAGATACATACACATAGAATATTAATCTATTAGATATTCTATTAGATATTCTATTATATTAAATATTTAATAATATAATATAAAAAAAAAATATTAAATTTAATATAAAATATCAATTTTATTATTATTATTATATTATTATTATTATTAATATATAAATATAAAATATATTTTTATTATTTTTATTATTATTATATTATTATTATTAATATATAAATATAAAATATATACTAAATATATACTAAATATATATATATTTAGTATTGAATTAATTTACTATTGACCAATTTGTTGGTCAATTTGAATTCACATGTGCAATTCGCATGATCATGGTTGTTGAAAGAGAAATCAAAGTCTCTTGGACTTTTCTCATGAACAGATTTAGAAATATATTGATTCTTAAAATTTTGATAAACCACTGCTTCGTCTGGTGTCTACAATATAAATGTATGATTCATTTACTACTAATTTTTTATTTTATTTTACCAGATCGAAAATTTTTTATGCTCAAAACTGGAATTTATAGATCCAATGTCACATTCAGTAAAAATTTATGATACATGTATAGGGTGTACTCAATGTGTACGAGCCTGCCCCACAGATGTATTGGAAATGATACCTTGGGACGGATGTAAAGCTAAACAAATTGCTTCCGCACCAAGAACCGAGGACTGTGTAGGTTGTAAGAGATGCGAATCCGCCTGCCCAACAGATTTTTTGAGTGTCCGTGTTTATTTATGGCATGAAACAACTCGCAGCATGGGTCTATCTTATTGATACGTTACAAAAAACTCCACTTGAATCATTTGATTCCTCTTTACCGACAAAAGCCCGTACTCGATAAAATTTATTATTTCGAGCACGGGTTTTTCTGGTCAAAACATATCTTGTCTTTATCACGAGTTATTTTCCTTGGTTAACAATACTTGTTGTTTTGCCGATATTCGCGGGTTCCTCAATTTTCTTTTTTCCTCATCGGGGAAATAAGATGTTTAGATGGTATACTATTTGTATATGTTTATTAGAGCTCCTTCTAACAACCTATGCATTCTGTTATCATTTCCAATTGGACGATCCATTAATCCAATTAGAGGAAGATTATAAATGGATAGATATTTTTGATTTTCACTGGAGACTGGGAATCGATGGACTTTCCATAGGACCCATTTTACTGACAGGATTTATCACTACTTTAGCTACTTTAGCGGCTTGGCCAGTTACGCGAAATTCGCGATTATTCTATTTCCTGATGTTAGCAATGTACAGCGGTCAAATAGGATCATTTTCTTCTCGAGACCTTTTACTTTTTTTCATCATGTGGGAGTTAGAATTAATTCCTGTTTACTTACTTTTATCCATGTGGGGCGGAAAAAAACGTCTCTACTCGGCTACAAAGTTTATTTTGTACACAGCAGGGGGTTCCATTTTTCTCTTAATAGGAGTTCTAGGTATGGGTTTATATGGTTCCAATGAACCAACATTAGATTTTGAAAGATTAACTAATCAATCATATCCTGTGGCATTGGAAATAATATTATATTTTGGTTTCTTTATTGCTTATGCTGTCAAATCGCCGATTATACCCCTGCATACATGGTTACCAAATACCCATGGAGAAGCACATTACAGTACATGTATGCTTCTAGCTGGAATCTTATTAAAAATGGGGGCATATGGATTGATTCGGATCAATATGGAATTATTACCCCACGCTCATTCTATATTTTCTCCCTGGTTGCTAATAGTTGGAACGATACAAATAATCTATGCAGCTTTAATTTCTCTCGGTCAACGCAATTTTAAAAAGAGAATAGCCTATTCCTCTGTATCTCACATGGGTTTTACAATTATAGGAATTAGTTCTATAACCGACATGGGACTCAATGGAGCCATTTTACAAATACTCTCTCATGGATTTATCGGTGCTGCACTTTTTTTCTTGGCGGGAACGAGTTGTGATAGAATACGTCTTGTTTATCTCGACGAAATGGGAGGGATATCTATCCCAATGCCAAAAATATTTACCATGTTCAGTAGTTTCTCGATGGCTTCTCTTGCATTGCCAGGAATGAGTGGTTTTGTTGCGGAATCAGTAGTATTTTTTGGAATAATTACTAGTCCAAAATATCTTTTAATGCCAAAAATACTAATTACCTTTGTAATGGCAATTGGAGTGATATTAACTCCTATTTATTTATTATCTATGTCACGTCAGATGTTCTATGGATACAAGCTATTCAATGTTCCACACTCTAATTTTTTTGATTCTGGACCACGAGAACTATTTGTTTCAATTTGTATCTTTCTACCCGTAATAGGGATTGGTATTTATCCTGATTTCGTTCTCTCGTTATCAGTTGACAGGGTACAAGCTATCCTATCTAATTACTTTTATAGATAGTGTTTCATTAATGAGACAAAAAGTCTTATAATTCTTTAATTTTAAATTTTAAGATTTTTTTTTAATCGTTCACTGTACAATGCAAAAAAATAAAGCGAATTAGAATTGTAATGAGATGCATTTCGAGTTTTTGTTTTGACAAACTGTCAAAACAAAAACTCGAACAAGCAAACTTTCGTTATATATGGGACGATATTCTTATGTATTTTTCATGTAGCTTATTCAATTAGATGTTAATGTGAATGAACCATAACTATGTAAACCTATTCCTAATAGATTGACCCCAAAATAGCATATCCAAATTATAAAAAATCCTATAGAAGCTATAAGTGCCGAATTCGTACCTTGTAAACTTTGATTTGTTCTAGTATGTGAATAAATCGCGAATATGGTCCAAGTAATAAATGCCCAAGTTTCCTTCGGGTCCCAACTCCAATAAGATCCCCATGCTTCATTAGCCCATACTGCTCCACAAAGAATGCCTATGGTTAAAAAGGTAAACCCTAAACTAATCATACGATAACTCCAATAATCCAAACGCTGAGTCAATTGATATTTGTAATAATTTCGAAATGAAAGAAAAGAAGTGTTTTTAAAAACGCTTCTTCTTTTTTCATTCAAGTATTTAATCTCACCAAAGAAAAATGATCTAATTAAGAAATTATTGCTTTTACAAAAAAAATTGATGTTGTTTCGAAATGTAATGACTAGAAGAGCGATTGATAATAACGATCCGCATAAAAGAGCTGCATAGCTCAATAACATCATACTTACGTGCATCATTAACCACTGAGATTGTAGAGCAGGTACTAATATTGCGGATTGATGCATTTCAGTTGAAAGACCCGACGTAGCGAAGCCTTGAGTAAAAATAGTACTTGGGGTAGTTATTGTGCTTAAATCATTTTTATGGTTCAATTTCTTGGAAATTATATGAATAATAAAGAAACTACATGAAAGGAAGATTAATGACTCGTATAAATTACTTAACGGAAAATGTCCTGAAGAAATCCAACGAGAAACTAATAATCCTGTTATAGAGAAAAAGGTGGCTATCATCCCTTTTTCCGATGAATCACGTAATCCTACGATTTCGTAGATTAATAAGTTCATGAAATGAATCGTAATTACAATTGAAATGATCGAAAAAGAGATATGAGTTAATATATGTTCTAAAGTCACAAATATCATAAAAAAAGTGTCCCATTACAGAATTGAAATCGGAAATTGAATACATTATAGGATACATTGTGTCTCTTTTATAGGATGCCGCCACTCGGACTCGAACCGAGATGCTCTAGCACTGCTTCCTAAGAGCAGCGTGTCTACCGATTTCACCATGGCGGCTTACTTGAAATAATAATATTCATTTCATGTCGAATCGTCAAGAATCAAGGATTCAATATAGTTTAGGAAACATTAGAATCGATGAAAAAAGACTCGTTTAAATTCATATTTGAATCTTCAATAAAATAATCCTTAGTTAGTATCGTCCTAGGTTCAGTTTTAACAATCAACTTTCACGTACTATAAACTAAGTTCCCCCGATACAGTTGAAATTTCGATAGTTTTGCTCTCAGTAGAGGTATAGAATTAAGAATTGTCCCTTTTCTTTCTATTTTTTTTTTTTATGATTTGAAAAAAAAATCAAATAACTAAGATCTCATATGTATTACAATTTCATCACTAAATCCATTTGGAATTTTTCTAACGATTCCGATACTTTAGTATCATTAAGTATTAATACTCTTCATTGTGTATATGTATATAATATAAATAAGGTAACATTTACCAAACCAATTAAGTTTTAGGTTAGGCATATAACAAAATAAAAGAGTTTAAATTTCTATGGCAATTGTACTATTCACAATAGAAAATCTTAATCCTATTTTTCTATTGTGAAAAGTTAATGGATAGGGAAAAATACTATTCTTAATAAGAACCCAATATACAGAAAACTCTTATTCTACATACCACAGCAGCTAGTTCTAACTATTCTAACTAATATTGAGTAGTTCAATACATTAATTAATGTGAATCGTTCATCTTAAAAAATTTTCAGCTCTTCGAGCTATGTCAATTCCAATTATCCCAAGACTTTATTATTTGTTTGTTGCACAAAAAAACTTTTTGAATGTCCAGTAGACACCGATTTCGCTAAAGAAAAAGCTTTTACTGCAGTTAAATATCCCTTTTTCTTCCAAATATTCCTACGAATATGTTTTTTTGACATAGAAATACATTTTTTTGGAACTGCCATTCAAAAAAGGGTTACTCATTTTTATTTATCGTTGTATGTGAAAGACGTGTATTGCTCGGAATAGATCGTTTTTTTTAATCATTATCTATACTTTATTCTGTGAATAATAATTCTGTGAATAATAGTTTTTTTAACTTTCAACATTTAACTAACATAAAAAAACAAATAACATTAACATAAAATAACTAAAAAAACAAATAATATATATATATATATATTATTTTTTTTTCATTATTTTTGTTTATTGTTCTTTTCGAAAGAGATAAGAATTGGTGAATCGGAAAAAATTTTTAATTATAAAAAAAATCTCAATTTGTTTGTTTTCTTATGGAACATACATATCAATATGCATGGATAATACCTTTTCTTCCACTTACAGTTACTATGTCAATAGGATTTGGACTTATACTTATTCCGACAGCAACAAAAAATATTCGTCGTATATGGGTTTTTCCTAGTATTTTTCTCTTAAGTATAGCTATGGGATTTTCGGCCAATCTGTCTATTCAACAGATAAATGGAAGTTTTATTTATCAATATCTATGGTCTTGGACCATAGATATTGATTTTTCCTTAGAATTTGGATATTTGATCGATCCACTTACTTCTATTATGTCAATACTAATTACTACTGTTGGAGTCATGATTCTTATTTATAGTGACAATTATATGTCTCACGACCAAGGATATTTGAGATTTTTTGCTTATATGAGTTTTTCCAATACTTCCATGTTGGGATTAGTTACTAGTTCTAATTTGATACAAATTCATATTTTTTGGGAACTAGTGGGAATGTGTTCATATTTATTAATAGGGTTTTGGTTCACACGACCGATTGCCGCAAGTGCTTGTCAAAAAGCTTTTGTAACTAATCGTGTAGGAGATTTTGGTTTATTATTAGGAATTTTAGGTCTTTATTGGATAACAGGTAGTTTGGAATTTCGGGATTTGTTCGAAATAGCTAATAACTTGATCCATAATAATGGGATCAGTTCCTTATTTGCTACTTTATGTGCCTCTTTATTATTTGTCGGTGCAGTTGCTAAATCTGCACAATTCCCCCTCCACGTATGGTTACCTGATGCCATGGAAGGACCTACTCCTATCTCGGCCCTTATACACGCTGCTACTATGGTAGCAGCAGGAATTTTTCTTGTAGCTCGGCTTATTCCTCTTTTCATAGACATACCTTATATAATGAATTTCATTTCTTTAATAGGTGTAATAACAGTACTATTAGGAGCTACTTTTTCTCTTGCTCAAAGAGACATTAAAAGAAGTTTAGCCTATTCTACAATGTCTCAATTAGGTTATATTATGTTAGCTCTAGGTATAGGTTCTTATCGAGCGGCTTTATTCCATTTGATCACTCATGCCTATTCTAAAGCTTTATTGTTTTTGGGATCTGGATCTATTATTCATTCAATGGAACCTATTGTTGGATATTCACCAGAAAAAAGTCAGAATATGGCTCTTATGGGTGGTTTAACAAGATATGTTCCAATTACAAGAACTACTTTTTTATTAGGTACACTTTCTCTTTGTGGTATTCCACCTCTTGCTTGTTTTTGGTCCAAAGATGAAATTCTTAATGATACTTGGTTATATTCACCAATTTTTGCAATAATACCTTGTTTCACAATAGGATTAACCGCATTTTATATGTTTCGGGTATATTTACTTACCTTTGATGGGTATTTGCGTGTTTATTTTCAAAATCACAGTAGCACTAAAAATAATTTGTTCTATTCAATATCTCTATGGGGAAAAGAAGGACCAAAAACAGTCAATAAAAATTTACTTTTATCAACAATGAATAAAAAGGTTTACTTTTTTTCAAAAGATACATATAAAATCATTGATAATGATAAGATACGATACTTTAGTACTTACTTTGGAAATAAATATACTTCCATGTATCCTCATGAATCAGACAATACTATGCTATTTCCTCTGCTTGTATTGGTACTATTTACTTTGTTCGTTGGATCAATAGGAATTTCTTTTGATCAAGGAGTAATGGATTTTGATATATTATCAAAATGGTTAACCCCCTCCCAAAATCTTTTCCATCCAAATTCGAATTATTCTGTGAATTGGTATGAATTTTTTACAAATTCAATTTTTTCAGTAAGTATAGCCATTTTCGGATTATTCATAGCATATATTTTATATGGGTCTGTTTATTCATTTTTCCAGAATTTGGACTTAATCAATTCATTTGTAAAAGGGAGCCCTAAGAGAATTATCTTGGACCAAATAAAAAGTGTTATATACAATTGGTCATATAATCGTGGTTACATAGATATTTTTTATACTAGGGTTTTAGCCATGGGTATAAGAGGATTAACCGAGCTAACTCAGTTTTTTGATAGACATATAATTGATGGAATTACAAATGGAGTTGGCCTTACAAGTTCCCTTATAGGTGAAGGTATCAGATATATGGGGGGAGGACGAATCTCGTCTTATTTATTTTTATATTTTTTTTATGTATCAATATTTTTATTATTTTTTTTGTTCATTGGTATAAACCCAATAATTATACAGGTCTCCTCCATGGGATAATTTTTTTGTCGTGTACAAAGACATTTTTCGTTCTATCATTTCCGAAAAAGTCGATAAACTAGGTGGATATGTAAAAGATATTTTTTTTTTCCCATTACTTGGACATGTATAAAAAAAATATTGTGACATTTCATTTCGTACAGCATTTTCAAACCGATCATTTTTTATATATCGCAATGGACAATTCCATCGTTTATAATCGAAAAGAAAAGTCACAAGAGGTTTTTCAAACCAGAAATAAGTCTTTTCATTTTTCTCTTCTTTAAGTCTTCCCAATTCCCAATTATCTTGATACCTATCAAGATAAGAATCTTCGTAAACTGGGCTATCTTTATAGCATGTCTCTTTAAAGTGAAAGTGGAATTCCCCCTTTGTTTTTTCCTTTCCATTCACTCGGATCTCTTCCGTTTCATCTATTTTTTCCGGATCTTCCTGTTCTTCCGAACAAAGGGAAGGGTCTTCTTCGGCGGATCCCTCTTGTTCC